TAACAAATAAAGGAATTTAACCTTTATTTTTAGATTTACAATCTATTGCTTAGTCTTTCAGCCAATTTGTTTAAGAAATGTTAATAAATATTGGAATTAAAGGTAGTCCTATTATTGATATTATTTTTATTATTGTTTTTATTTTTTTTTTTTTTTTTTTCCGTATTTTTATTAATGTTAGTGATTTTTGTGGAAAACTTGTCATTTTGGTTTTAAACACTATTCGTAAGTAAAAGAAAAGGCTAATTAATCTTCCAATAATTAGGGGAAGGGATAGTATTATTTTTTTTTTTTTTATTATAATATATAATCTTAGGAACTTTTTTATGAATCCTGTTAGTGGTGGGAGACCTCCCAGTGATAGTATTGTTATAGATAGTGTTGATGCTTTTCATGGTTTTGTTATTTTTTTCTTTTTTATTTTTGATATTTTTGTGGTTTTTTTTATTATAAATTTTGTAAATATTGCTGTTTTGATAATAATGTAAATTGTTAACATTATTAATGATATTTTTTGATTAAATATTGATATTAAAATAATTCATCCCATGTGATTAATCGAGGAGAATGCCATTATCTTTCGTGTTTGTGTTTGTTTTATTCCTTTTCAAGAACCTATAATTATTGATAATGTTGTGCATATAATAGTTATTTTTTTTTTTAATTTTTTTTTTATATTAATTGTTATTATTGTTGGTGCAATCTTTTGCCATGTTGTTAAGATTAGTCCTTTTACTAGTGAAATACCTTTTATTACTTCTGGAAATCAGAAATGAAATGGTGATATTCCTAACTTAAAGAATAATGCTATTGTTAGTTTTATTTTTCTTATTTTTTTTATTTGTGAATAAATTAATCATGATCCTTTTTTTCATATTTTTATTAATGCTGCATTTAAAATTATTGCTGCAGCTAGTGCTTGAATAAGAAAGTACTTTATAGATGCTTCTATTTTTCGTCGTTTTTTTTTTTTTAATAAAATAGGTAGTATTGATATTGTTTTTGTTTCTAGTCCTATTCATATTAGGAATCAGTGTTTTCTTGATATAGCTATTATTGTTCCAATTATTATTTTTGTTAAAAAAAATATTGATATCTTTTTTTTCATAGAGCTTGTGTGGAATTGAACCTCATAATATCTAGTTATCAGTTAGATGCCTTTCCTTAAGGTTCAAGCCTAAAATATTTTTGGGGAAGTTATTTTTATTCTTTTTTTTATTATTATTTTTCATAGAAGAAATCTTATTGCGAATGGGAGATATCTCTTTCATTTTAGAAACATTAGTTGGTCATATCGTAGTCGTGGGAATGTTGCTCGTATTCATAGAAAAGCTCTTGATAATAATCTAGTCTTTATTGCTATTTTTATTGTTTTTATTGGAAATACTTTTATTGGTAGTTTTCCTCCTAGAAATATTATTGTTGATAGTGTTTTTATTAGTATTATTTTTGCGTATTCTGCTAAGAAGAATAGTGCAAATGGTCCTCCTGCATATTCTACTTTGTAACCTGAAACAAGTTCTGACTCTCCTTCTGTTAAGTCAAATGGAGTTCGTTTTGTTTCTGCAAGTGATGAAATAAATCATATGTAGGATAGTGGAATACATGAAAATAAAAATCATCTTTTTTTTTGTGCTTTAATTATTTTTTTTAGTTTGAATGTTTTTGATAATATAATTATTGATAAAAGTATTGTTCTCATTCTTATTTCGTATGATATAGTTTGTGCTACTGCTCGTATTCCTCCTATTAGGGAGTACTTTGATTTTGATGCTCATCCTGATCCTAGTAGTGAATAGACTGACAATCTTGATAAGCCTATAATTAGTATTAGTGATAGTTTTATTTTTATTTTTGGTTTTGGACATGGAATAATTGTTCATAGTATTAAAGCTATAAAAAGAAATGTTGCGGGTGATAAAAAAAATAGTATTGGGGTAGCTGATGATGGCTTTAGTTTTTCCTTAATAAATAACTTAATTCCGTCTGCTATTGTTTGTGTTGTTCCGTAGGGTCCAACTATTCTTGGTCCCTTTCGTAATTGCATGTAACCTAGAATCTTTCGTTCTATTAAAACAATAAATGCTACTGCTATTAATATTGGTATTATTATTTTAATAATTTTTATTATTTTAATTAAATTTTTCATTTTGATGTTTAATAATTAGTGTTATATTTTGTTTTTTTATTTTTTTTTTATTTTTAATAATTTTGGGTTATAAGAAATGTATTTAAGTCGTTGATTTTTTTCTACAAATCATAAGGATATAGGTACTTTGTATTTTCTTTTTGGTGCTTGAGCTGGTATGATAGGTACTGCTTTAAGAATAATAGTTCGTACTGAATTGGCACAGCCTGGTTCTTTTTTAGGTGATGATCAAATTTATAAAGTTGTGGTTACTGCTCATGCTTTAATAATGATTTTTTTTATGGTTATGCCAATAATGATAGGGGGTTTTGGTAATTGGTTAATTCCTTTAATGATTGGTGCTCCTGATTTGGCTTTTCCTCGTGTAAAAAAAATGAGTTTTTGGCTTTTGCCTCCTTCTTTTTTATTATTACTTGCTTCTGCTGGTGTTGAAAGTGGTGTTGGTACTGGTTGAACAATTTATCCTCCTCTATCTAGTGGGATAGCTCATGCTGGGGGTTCTGTTGATCTTGCTATTTTTTCTTTACATATTGCTGGTGCTTCTTCTATAGTTGCTTCAATAAATTTTATTACTACTGTTATAAATATGCGTTCTCCTGGTGTTACTTTTGATCGTTTACCTCTTTTTGTTTGGTCTGCTTTTATTACTGCTTTTCTTTTGTTATTGTCTCTTCCGGTTTTAGCGGGGGCAATAACTATGCTTTTGACTGATCGAAATATAAAAACTACTTTTTTTGATCCTGCTGGTGGTGGTGATCCTATTTTGTTTCAGCACTTGTTTTGGTTTTTTGGGCATCCTGAGGTTTATATTTTAATTTTGCCTGGTTTTGGGATGATTTCTCATGTTGTTGCTCATTATTCTGGAAAGCAAGAACCTTTTGGTTATTTGGGAATGGTTTATGCTATGGTTGCTATTGGTATTTTGGGGTTTTTGGTTTGAGCACATCATATGTTTACTGTTGGTATGGATGTTGATACTCGTGCTTATTTTACTGCTGCTACTATGATAATAGCTGTTCCTACGGGAATTAAGGTTTTTAGTTGAATGGCTACTTTGCAGGGTTCTAATGTTCGTTTTGAAGTTCCTTTGCTTTGAGCTTTAGGTTTTATATTTTTGTTTACTTTAGGTGGTTTAACTGGTGTTGTTCTTTCTAATTCTAGGTTAGACATAGTTCTTCATGATACTTATTATGTAGTAGCTCATTTTCATTATGTTCTTTCTATGGGGGCTGTTTTTGCTATTTTTTCTGGTTTTACTCATTGGTTTCCTTTGTTTTCTGGAGTTGGTTTGCATTCTAGGTTGGGTAAGGTTCAGTTTTTTATTATGTTTATAGGTGTTAACCTTACTTTTTTTCCTCAACATTTTTTAGGTCTTTCTGGAATGCCTCGTCGTTATGCTGATTATCCTGATGCTTACACTAGTTGAAATTTGGTTTCTTCTGTGGGTTCTGTAATTTCTTTAGTTGCTGTTATTCTTTTTATTTTTCTTATTTGGGAGTCTTTTGTTGTTCGTCGTGAAGTTTATTCTCCTAATTATGTTAGTTCTTCTTTGGAGTGACAATATAGTTTTTTTCCTCCTTCTCATCATACTTATGACGAAACTCCTTTTGTTGTGTCTATAAATCGTTAGGAAAAGGGTAGTTTAATTAAAATTTTCGATTTCGGCTCGTTTAGTTTTTGGTTTAAATCCAAACTCTTTTTATGAAGTTTATTTTTTTTGTTGTTTGTTTTGTTTTTTTTTTAGGTGTTTTTGGTGTTTTGTTGAAACGTGAGCATTTGCTAACTATGATGTTGTGTTTGGAGTTGCTTCTTGTTTCTTTATTTATTAATCTTTCTATTTTTGTTGGTTTTTACAAAAATTTTTCTTTGGGTAGGTTTAGTTTAATTCTTTTAACTTTTTCTGCTTGTGAGGTTAGAATAGGTTTGTCTTTTTTGGTTATTATTTCTCGTTTTTTTGGTAAAAAAAAAGTTTTTTCTTTAAATTTACTTTATTTGTAGTAAATGGCAACTTGGTCTCAGTTTGGTTTTCAGGATGCATCTTCTCCTTTAATGGAGGAGCTTATTTATTTTCATGATTATATTTTAGTTATTTTGGTTTTAATTACTGTTGTTGTTTTTTATGGTTTGTTTAGTTTATTGTTAATAAAAAAAACCAATCGGTTTTTTTTGGATAGTCAGGGTGTTGAAACTGTTTGGACAATAATTCCTGCTTTTATTCTAGTTTTTATAGCTTTTCCTTCTTTACAGTTGTTGTATTTGATTGATGAGATAAAAGATCCTTGTTTAACTATTAAGGTTTTGGGTCATCAATGATATTGAAGTTATGAGTATACTGATTATTGTAATTTGGATTTTGATTCTTATATGATTTCTACTGATGATTTATCTTTTGGTTCTTTACGTTTATTGGAAGTTGATAATCGTATGGTTGTACCTGGTCAAAATTCTGTTCGTGTTTTAGTTAGTTCTTCAGATGTTCTTCATTCTTGGGCTGTTCCTTCTTTGGGGGTTAAGATGGATGCTGTTCCTGGTCGTTTAAATCAGGTTACTTTTTTGTCTCCTCGTAGAGGTGTTTTTTATGGTCAGTGTTCTGAAATATGTGGTTCTAGGCATAGGTTTATGCCTATTGTTGTTGAGGTTGTTCCTTTTAATATTTTTGAAAATTGGGTTTTTAGTTTTTTGGATTAGTTAATTCTTTAGTTAGCTAAAATTGAAAAGTGTTAGACTCTTAATCTAATTATGTCAGTTAAATTCTGTCACTAAAGGATGCCACAGCTTGATTTTTTTTGGTGAGGTTTTAATTTTTTTTCTTGTTGATTGTTTTTTCTTTTTTTTTATGTTTATTTATTAAAATATAAGCTTTTTTTTGGTAAGTCTTTTAGTAGTTCTTTTTTTTCGTTTTCTTTTATTTCTTCTGTTTTTTGGTTATGATAATGTTAAAATCAATTTTTGATCAATTTTATCCTGATGTTTTTTTATTTTTTCCTATTTCTTTTTTGTGTTTAATGTTAAAAGTTTTTTGGTGTTTTTTTCTAATTAGAAGGTCTTGGCTGGGAGGTCGTTTTCAGGTGTTTTGGTCTGGGTTTTTGTCTTTTTGTGTTAGTTTAGTCTTTCAGACTACTTCTCGTGGGACTTCTCCTTGGGGAGGTTTTTTGATTACTGTTTTTGTTTTTATTTTGTCTATAAATTTATTAGGTCTTCTTCCTTATAATTTTACTATAACAAGTCATGTTTCTTTGACTTTTAGATTAGGTTTTCCTGTTTGGTTAGGTGTTAATGTTTTTGGGTTTTATAGCTCTTTTAATAGTCGTTTGAGTCATTTTGTTCCTCAAGGTACTCCTTTAGTTTTAATTCCTTTGATGGTTTGAATAGAAACTTTGAGTTTTTTTGCTCAACCTCTTGCTTTGGGTTTGCGTCTAGCTGCTAATTTAACAGCTGGTCATTTATTAATATTTTTGCTTGTTACTACTATTTGGTCTTTTGTTGATGTTTATTATGTTTTTTTTCCTTTGTTTGTTATTTTTTTTCTTCTTTTTATTTTGGAGATAGCTGTTGCTTGTATACAAGCTTATGTTTTTACTGCTTTAGTTCATTTTTATTTGCAGGAAAATTTGTAATTTTTATGAATCATCAACATCCATATCATTTGGTTGATCAGAGTCCTTGGCCTATCGTAGCTTCTTTAGGTGCTTTAGTTAGTACAGTTGGTTTAGTTTTATGGTTTCATGGTTTTGGGGGTTTTACGGTTTTTTTAGGTTTGTTTTGTTTATTTATTGTTTCTATTTCTTGGTGACGTGATGTTATTCGTGAGTCTACTTTTCAGGGTAATCATACTTTTTCTGTTGGTATAGGTTTGCGTTTTGGAATGATGTTGTTTATATGCTCTGAGGTTTTGTTTTTTTTTGCTTTTTTTTGGGCTTTTTTTCATAGAAGATTAGCTCCTTCTGTTGAGTTAGGTGTTTGTTGGCCTCCTTCTGGAATTAGTCCTTTGGACCCTTTTTTAATTCCTTTGTTAAATACTGCTGTTCTTTTGTCTTCTGGGGTAACTATAACTTGATGTCATCATAGAATAATAGAGAAAAATTGGTTGGAATCTGTTCAGAGTTTGTTTTTTACTGTTTTATTGGGTTTGTATTTTACTGGTCTTCAAGCTTGAGAGTATTATGATGCTCCATTTACCATTGCTGATGGTGTTTATGGTTCTACTTTTTTTGTTGCTACTGGTTTTCATGGTTTACATGTAATTATAGGTACAACTTTTCTTATTGTTTGTTTTTTTCGTTTATTTTTTTATCATTTTTCTGGGGGTCATCATTTTGGTTTTGAGGCAGCGGCTTGATATTGGCATTTTGTTGATGTTGTTTGGTTGTTTCTTTTTATTTCAATTTATTGGTGAGGGAGATAAAAAAAGAGAGGAGGATTTAAACTTCCATCTTTCTGGTTTCAAGCCAGATACATATTTATTCTGTCATCTCTTTAAATGAAAGGGTTTTTTTTAGTTTTGTTAATAACAGTAATTGTTGTTGGTTTATTATGTTTTTTAATTTACTTTTTGCCTTCTCGTTTACCTGATAAACAAAAGAGTTCTCCTTATGAGTGTGGTTTTGATCCTTTAAAATCTGCTCGTGTTCCTTTCTCTTTTCGTTTTTTTCTTGTGGCTATTCTTTTTTTGTTATTTGATTTGGAAATAGCTTTGTTATTTCCTCTTCCTTTTTCATTTATTGTTTTAATAAAACAGAATATTGTTGTTTTTTTAAGTTCATTTTTTATTTGTCTTCTTACTGTTGGTTTGTTATATGAGTGAATAAAAGGAGGTCTTGATTGAGCTGATTAAAAAAATTATGGGAGTTTTGTTGTTTAGGTCTTTAGGAATAATTTTATCTTCTTTTTTTAGTCCTGGAAAATTTGTTTGGGGTATTTTGGTTTTTTTTAGTTGTTTTGTTTTTTTATTTTGTTTAGCTGTTTTTGGTAAAGATTTAGGTATAGTTTGTTCTTTGTTTTATAGTTTAGGCTTGGATTTTGTTAGAATTCCTTTGGTTGTTTTAAGTTGTTGGTTATTACCTTTAACTTTATTAGCTAGTTTAGGTCATTTATCTGGTTTTAGTTTAATAAGGCAACGTTTGTATTGTTTTTTGCTTTCTTTTGTTCTTTTTAGTTTAATATTTACTTTTAGTTCTTTGGAACTTTCCTTGTTTTATATTTCTTTTGAAGCTACTTTAATTCCTATATTAATAATAATTTCTCGTTGAGGTTCTCAGTATGATCGTTATCAAGCTAGAGTTTATTTTGTTTTTTATACTTTGGTAGGTTCTTTGCCTTTTTTAGTTTCTTTGTTAAGAATAAAAGTTTTTTTAGGTTCTCTTTTTTTTCCTTTTTTTGATTTTTTTTTTATTTTTGAGTTTTCTTTTAAAAGTTTTTCTTCTTTATGGTGATTTTTTACTTTTTTGATTTTTGTTGTTAAGATGCCTATATATGGTTTTCATCTTTGGCTTCCTAAGGCTCATGTTGAAGCTACTGTTGCTGGTTCAATGCTTCTTGCAGCTGTTCTTTTGAAGTTAGGGGGTTATGGTCTTATTCGTTTGTTGGGTTTATTTAGTTTTATAAAATTTTTTAATATAAAATTTTTTTTAATTTCTTTTTGTGTATGAGGTTCTTTTATTACTGGGGTTATTTGTTTTTGTCAAAGTGATTTGAAGTCTTTAATTGCTTATTCTTCTGTTGGTCATATGAGTTTGGTTGCTGGAGGAGTTTTTCTTGGTTTGTTTGGGTCTGTTAAAGGTTCAATGGTTTTAATGATATCTCATGGTTTGGTTTCTTCTGGTCTTTTTTGTTTGGCAAATTTATTATATGAACGTAGTGGGACTCGTACTTTGGGTTTGCTTCGTGGTTATAAGTGTATAATGGGGTTTTTGTCTTTTTGGTGATTGATTTTTTGTGCTTGTAATTTGGGCTTACCTCCTTCTCCAAAATTTATTGGTGAATTAGTTATAATTACTAATTTTGGGTTTTTGGATTTTTCTTTTATATTAATAAGAGGGGGAGCAGTAGTTTCTAGAGCAATTTATTCTTTGATGATTTATCAGGTAACTCAATCTAGAAAGATAATAAAAAGATTCACTAAAATAGATGATATTAGGTTGCGTGAGCATTCTTTAATTTATTTTCATTTATTACCTCTTTTTCTGTTAATAGTAAAACCTTGATTATTGTTTATTAGATTTTAAGGAAAAAATAATTAAATAATAATGTTAATTTGTGGAATTAGTTTTAATGGTTAGAGTCCATTTTTTTTCTTTTGTAGATTAAAAAATTGAAATTTATAGGTTTAACAAGAGTTTGCTAAGCTTACTGTTTTGCGGTTCAATTCCGTTAAAATTTCGATGAAAGTTAATTTTTTGCTTATAAGTATAAGGGCATTTATTTTTTTTTCTCTGTTATTAAAAGTTTTTTCGAGAAGAATACGATTTAGAAAGTTAAAAAAATTGTTTTCAGTTTTTGGTTTTTTTGAAGAAAATTGTTGTTTTTTTTATGATTTTGGTCGTTTAAAAATTAGAATATTAAAGTTATTAAGTTTTTTTAGTTTTTTAGGATTATATTTTTATTTAAGTTTAGGTTGTCCAAGTATAAAAGTAGTATTTTTTAATTGGTTAAAAGGAGAAGGGTTTTTAGGGAGATTTTCTTTTTGTTTTGATTTTTTTTCTATTTGTTTTTTTTTTATAGGAGTTTATGTTACTTGATCTATAATTCAGTTTTCTTATTATTATATGTTAGATGATCCTCAAATGTTTGGGTTTTTTCGTCTTTTAATAATTTTTCTTTTAAAAATGTTATTGTTAGTTAGTTCTAAAAATTTGTTTTTTATTTTTGTTGGTTGAGAAGGTGTGGGGTTTTTGTCTTTTCTTTTAATAGGGTGGTGGAATACTCGTTTTGATGCAAAAAGGTCTGCTTTAGAGGCTGTTATTTATAATCGAATTGGGGATGTTGGGTTTTTATTTCTTCTTAGTCTTTGTTTATTAAATTTTAAAAGTTGATCTTTATTGGAAATATCGAGTTTAATAAAAAGCTCTGATAGGTTTTTGGTAAAAGGAATATTATTTAGAGGTTTGTTAGCTAGAATAGCTAAGTCTGCTCAAATAGGTTTTCATCCTTGGTTACCTGCTGCTATGGAAGGTCCTACTCCTGTTTCTGCTTTGCTTCATAGTTCAACTATGGTTGTTGCTGGTGTTTTTTTTCTTATTCGTCTGGGTGTTTTAATAAAATTTTCTTCTGTTTTTTGTAGGTTTTGTCTTTTCATAGGAGGTTTAACTTCTTTTTTAGCTGCAAGAATAGCTTTGGTTCAATATGATATAAAGAAGATAGTTGCTTATTCTACAACTAGACAGTTGGGTTTAATGGTTGTTTCTGTAGGTTTGGGTAGTTATTTTATTGCTTTTTTTCATATTTGTACTCATGCCTTTTTTAAGGCAATGCTTTTTCTTTGTTCTGGTAGAGTAATACATAGTTTAAAAAAAGAGCAGGATATTCGTAAGATGGGAGGTTTATTTGTTTTGTTACCTATAACAAGTTCTTGTATTCTTTTAGGAAGGTTAGCTTTAGTAGGTACTCCTTTTTTGGCAGGATTTTATTCTAAGGATCTAATATTGGAATTGGGCTTAATTAGCTTTTCAAAATTTTTAGGAGTTTTTTTTTCTTTTATTTCTTCCGTTTTTACTGTTGTTTATAGTTTTCGTGTTATAGTTTATTGTTTTTTATATCCTATGTTAGGTGATTCATTAACATTAATATCTGAAGAAAACATTGATTTGGTTTCTTCTATTTTTCGTTTAGGGGTTGGGACTATTTTTTCTGGTTGGTTTTTTTGTTGTTATGTTTTTCCTTCGGTTGTTTTTGTTTTACCTTTTTTTTTGAAGAGAATAATGTTACTTTTAGTGTTTTTTGGTATTTTATTTGGTGTTAGTTTTTACTTTGGTTTTAATTCTTTTGTTTTTTCCTCTTTTTTTTATTGGTTTTTTTCTTGTCATTGGTTTTTTTTATATTTTTTTCATTTATTTTTTTCTTCTTTTTATTTTTATTTTTCTTTGTTGAGAGGAAGTCGTTTATTAGATCGTGGTTGGTTTGAAAAGCTTGGTCCTCAAGGTAGAGGATTTTTGGTTTATAGGAGTTCTTCTTTTGGACAATCTTTTTATAGAGGATATATAAAGTATTATATTTTTTTTTCTTTTGCTAGAATAATATTTTTTACTCTAGTTATCTTTATTTAGTTTATATGGCTCGAAGAGAAAGTTTTTCTTTTTTAAAAGATATGTTTAAAACAGCAATTAGTGCTATTATTAAAATATATCCTGTTAGTAAAAAGTATATTATCATTTTTTGGTGAAAAAGATAAGAGGTTCCTTCTATATCTATTGATTTTGATAAGCTGTTTTTTTGTTTTAGAATTTTTCAATTTTTTTTATTAAATATTATTATTGTTCAAATAATAAAGAATAGTGATAGTGTTAGTATTTCATTTGGTTTTCTTGTTGAAGGAAATCGGTCTTTTGTTAGTGCTCTTGAATAAATAAATACAATTAGCATTCCTCCTATATAAATTAATAAAAGAATTAAGGCTAGAAATCTTGTTTTAAGTTGTGATAATAGAAAGCATCCTGATATTGAAACAGAAATAAGCCCTAGTGCTGAAAAGTATGGAGAAAGGCTATAAAAAACTAATGATCTTCCAAATAGTAAGATAATTATTGAAATATATATTTTCATTGGTTGTTTATAAATTTAGTAATAAAATTGAGATTTTATTGTTTTTGTTATTATTATATTTATTGTTTTTTAATATGGTAGGTCCTATTCGTAAGATTCATCCTTTATTAAAGGTTATAAAATCTACTTTTATTTCTCTTCCTTGTCCTAGAAAATTTTTTATATGGTGAAAATTTGGTTCTTTACTTGGCTTATGTTTAATTATTCAGTTATTAACGGGTATATTTTTAGCTATGCATTATACGGCTGATATAAGTTTAGCTTTTTCTTCTGTTGGGCATATATGTCGAGATGTAAATTATGGATGGCTTTTACGAAATATTCATGCTAATGGAGCTTCTTTATTCTTTATTTGTCTTTATGTTCATGTAGGTCGTGGTCTTTATTATGGTTCATATGTAAATTTGGAAACTTGAAAAGTTGGGGTTTTATTATTGTTTTTAGTTATGGCAACTGCGTTTGTTGGGTATGTCCTTCCTTGAGGTCAAATGTCTTTTTGAGGAGCTACAGTTATAACTAATCTTTTATCAGCTATACCTTATCTTGGAGTTTACTTAGTTCAATGAGTTTGGGGAGGGTTTTCTGTAGATAATGCCACTCTTGTTCGTTTTTTTACTTTTCATTTTATTCTTCCTTTTGTTATTGCTGCTTTAAGGGTTATTCATCTTTTGTTTTTACATCAGACGGGTTCAAAAAATCCTACTGGAATAAATTCTAATTTTGATAAGGTTCCTTTCCATGTTTACTATACTGTAAAGGATTTTCTTTGATTTTTATTAATAATTAGATTTTTGGGTTTTATTGCTCTTTTTTTTCCTAAAGCTTTCACAGATCCAGAAAATTTTATACCTGCAAATCCTTTGGTTACTCCCGTTCATATTCAACCTGAATGATATTTTTTATTTGCATATGCTATTCTTCGTTCTATTCCTAAAAAGTTAGGAGGTGTTTTAGCTTTGGCAGGAGCTATTGCTGTTCTCTTTATTGTTCCTCTCTTACACATATCAGAACAGCAGTCTAAAATTTTTCGTCCTTTTTCTCAGTTTGTTTTTTGAAGCTTAGTAGTTTGTTTTTTTGTTTTGACTTGATTAGGAGGTCAGCCTGTAGAGTCTCCTTATATAGAATTAGGACAAATTGCTTCTATATTTTATTTTTCTATTTTTTTTTTGTTTTTTCCTTTAGTTTCTTATTTGGAGAATTTTTTTATTTTTAATAATTAATTTCAAAAGGTAGTTTAAAAAAAATAGTGGCTTTGGGAGTCATTGATAAAAGTTTAATTCTTTTCTTTTTGATAGTTTAAGAAAACAAGATTTGAACTTATACTTAAGAAATCAAAATTCTTAGTACTTCCTTTATACTATTTCTTATATTTTTAATATGTTGAGTTGAAGCCTTATGGTTTAGGTTTTTGGCCGTTAACCAAAAGATAGCAAGATCAATACTTGTCAATTCAGAAACTAAGATAGCAAAGAGTAAATGCAAAAGATTTAGGATCTTTTATCAAAGGTTCAAGTCCTTTTTTTAGTTTTGTAGAAACTAGAGTTTTAATCTAGAAATTTTGCTTGCAAAGCAAATGTTTTTTTAAACTATATCCACAGAGAAGTTTAAGTTAAAAAACTAAAAGCCTTCAAAGCTTTCATTATAGATTGAAATTCTATAACTTCTGGGTTCTATGGTGTAAGTAAACATATTAGATTGCAAATCTTTAGTTACGGTTAAATTCCGTTAGAACTTCAATATGGTCTGAGTTGCACAGACATTTTCTCTGTGTAAAAGAGAAGCTTTCTTCATAGCTACATTTTGATTAAAAAATAAAGTAAGCTAGAATAAGCTTTTAGGCTCATGTCCTAAATACGGAAGGATAAAAACCTCCCTTTATTTTGAAAAGAAGATACTGGAATTTAACCAGCTATTATGATTTGACAGCTCATTGTTATAAAAATTAACTAATCTTCTGGAACTATAAATAAGTTTTATAAATGGATAAAAAGAGTAAGTTATAAAAAAATTTTAAAATAAAAAGAAGTTTTTTCTAAAAGTTAAAAAATTTAATAATAAAACTTTGTTTTAATTTAGTTTTTATTATTAATAAAAAAGATAAATAAGGAGGGTTTATGCCTCAAAAATAAAGATATCTTGGGTGGGGTTGGTGGGTTATCATGCTCTTATATACCTATATGTATATATATAGGGTGAAATTAGGTTTTTTAGCTTTATAAAGGAATTTAACCTTTTTATTCCAATTTACAAGATTGGGTGCGTTTCTTTTGCATATAAAGCATTCTTATTGAGTTTTTAACTCAAACCTGTTGTTTGAAGAACAACTGTTGTTTTCAACTATAAGAACTCCAAGAGCAGGTTCCCCTACTCTTACCTTGTTACGACTTTTCTCTTTTTTAGAAGAGAGTGACGGGCGGTGTGTACGTATTTTAGAGCTTTTTCAGGTTTTTTTTATTTATTATTTCTTACTACTAAATCCTTCTTCTTTTTATTTTTTAATATAAAGTTTCGCATTCGTTATGAGTATTGTAGCCCATTTTTTTCTCTTTTTATTGGCTGCATCTTGATCTAACGTTTTGGAGTCTTCCTTTTAGCTTACTTCTCTTTATAAGGTAAGCTGACGATGATGATATACAAGCTGATTTCTAAAAAAGGTAAGGTTTTTCGTGGATTGTCGATTATGAAACAGGCTCCTCTAGGAAGGTCTAAAAAACCGCCAAGTCCTTTAAGTTTTAAGCTTGTAGCTCGTAGTACTTTTTTTGTTTATGGTTTAACATAAAAGGGTCTCTAATCCTTGTTTGTTTTTAAATTTTCGTGAATTTTTTTTTTGTGTTTAACTTTCGTGTTATTGATTTTTTTTTTTTGTTTATATTTGACTATTAATTTTATTTTTAAAACACTTTTTTGTTTTTTTTCACTTTATGTAAATTTTACTTTTTATATTTTACGTATAACCGCGGTGGCTGGCACGTATTTTTACCAATATTTATTTTTAATTATTAGGTCTAGTTTTCACTAATTGCTTAATGTTTAGTACTGCTGTTGTGGTTTTTGTAATTAAAGAACAAGATTTTCTTTATTTATTCTTATTTTTGTTTTTAGTTGGTTAAAAATATTTTCCACTGGATAAGATTTTTCTTTGCATGTATCATTATAAATAAAAAAGTAAAGGAAATTAGGACCAAGTTTTCTACATAAAGAGGGGACTTAAACCCGCTATTTAAGCATTTTCAGTGCTTTGCTTTATCGTTAAGCTACTTTTGTAGTTAAAAAAAGGATTTGAACCTTTGTTAGAAGAGCTTAGGTCTTCTGCATTAACTTCTTTGCTATTTTAACTATCTTGTCTTAGGTTTAAACTAAGGTTTTTTGATTGGAAGTCAAATGTAAATTTATACTAACAAGATAAGTTTTTCTTTATTTTTTTTCAGTAGTTTTTTGAAAGCTCTTTTTGAAAAGTTGGCTTTAGTTTTAGATTCCTTTCGTACTAATAAAACTTCTTTTTTAGTAGATAGAAACTGACCTGACTTGCGTCGGTCTGAACTCAGATCACGTAGGGCTTTAAAGGTCGAACAGACCTACCTTTAGAGGCTGCTACACCTCTTGGGTGCCCCGATCCAACATCGAGGTCGCAAACTCTCTTGTCAATAAGGGCTCTTAAAGAGAATAACGCTGTTATCCCTGCGGTAACTTTTTTCTTTGATCAGAATTTTCTGGATCTTTAATGAATTTCTAATAATTTTTAAATTTGTAAATTTCTTTTTTTGAACGAAGGTTTTTTTTTCTTCGTGGTTGCCCCAACCAAAGATATTTTTATTTAAATTATATAGTAATATGATTTAATTATCTAATAATGTTTATTATAAAAATTTTCTTAAGCTCGACAGGGTCTTCTCGTCTTACTTAATTATTTTTGTTTCTTCACAAAAATATTAATTTCTTTTCTAAAAAAGGAGACAGTTAAGCTTTCGTTTTGCCTTTCATACTAGTCCTCAATTAAAGAACAAATGATTATGCTACCTTTGCACGGTCAAAATACCGCGGCCGTTTAATTTTTATCACTGGGCAGGCAGTACTCTTTATTTATATTTTTCAAAGAGCGATGTTTTTGGTAAACAGGCGAAGCTATTTTTGCCGAGTTCCTTCTTTTTTTTTTTTTTTTTCTTGATTTCCAGTGTTGGGTTAGACTGTTATGAAAATTTTTTTCTTGTTGAAAATATTTTCTTTCTTCCATATATTTGTTAGATTAGTTTAAAATTTTTTAATCAAATTAAAGTACTAATTTTAACATTATTTTATAATTTTATAATTATTATCTCATTAATAATTAAAAGTTAAAATTTTTTTTTCATAAATTATTGTTTTTTTATATATTTTGCTTTAACGCTTTCTTTTTGATGGCTGCTTCTAGGCCTACTATATTTTTTTTCTTCTTTTTATTTTTGATTTAAACTATTTAAAAAGGCTTTTTCCTTAAACCAAAAAGTTTATCCCTTTTGGTTTAGCTTTTTAAAATTATAAAAAATATTAAAATTAATAATTAAAAGCTTGAACTAAATTCATTTTTTGAGAAACCAGCTATCACCAGGCTCGTTTCACTTTTCATGGCTAATGAGCTCTCTTTGTTTACTTTTGCAACAGTAATACAGATACAACCATAGATGTTGGGGTTTCATTAGATCTCCTGGTTTCGGGTTTTGAAAAATTTTTCTTATTTTGTTGTTAAACCATAATACAAAAGGTAAGAATTTTTATATCTTCTTTTATTAAAATAAATTTTAAATTTTTCAAATTTCCTTTTCAGTACTTTTATTTTAGCTTCATAATAAAGTTTCTAATAATTATACTATTAATAAAGAATAATTTTTTATTTTTTTTTTGAAAAAAAGTTTTTGTAATTTTTTATTGAGCTATTTCTTTTTTATT